TGAACCAATACGTCTATTTCTACGCGAACCAATTTTTGGTATAGGTTTTGCCATATTTTATCATCTCATAAATATAAGTCAGAGATATATGGATATATCCATTTCATGTCAAAACAGATCCTTATTCTTTTTTTTTTTTTTTTTACTTTTTTACTTATTTTATTTATTTATTTGTACATCTGTACATCGGGTCCTTTAGATTTCGAGAGTCTTTTTGTTTTAGAAAGATTATCCTTGTCTTTGTTTATGTCTCGGGTTAGAACAAATTACTATAATTCGTCCCCGCCTACGGATCAATCGACATTTTTCACAAATTTTACGAACGGAGGCCCTTATTTTCATATTTGTCATTCCTTTTTTTAATTCCGAATCTACTTATTGGAAGAAAATAAGTTTCTTGAAATTTTTAATTTCGAATTGTATCCTCACGAAAGAATGTTGAAATTGAAAAAACCGCCTAATCATTCAAGTCTTTGCTTTGAAGTCTCTAAATTATACGCCCTTTGGTTGAATCATAAGGACTTACCTCAATTTTTAGTCTATTTCCTGGTAGTATACGTATAAAACTACATGAAATCCTTTACGAAACAAAAACCAGAATAATTTTTTTGTTATCTAAACGAATCCGGAAGATACATACCATCGGTAAGTTGTTCAGTAATTAAACCCTCATGAATCCATTTTTGTTGTTTCATTCCAGGTAAAACCGCTTTGAAGTATCAACTAATGTAAGAGGGATAATATTATAAACTTGTCCTTTCTCTTTTTTCACAAATATGACCGTGTCGGCTATTAGAAAGATTACCATATATAACACAAAACTTCTCCGCCGATTCCTTCTAGTCGAGCCTTTCGGTCTGTCATTATACCTCGAGAAGTAGAAAGAATTACAACCCCCATTCCGCCTAAAATTCTAGGAATTCGTTGATAGTTAGAATATATTCGTAGACCGGGTCGACTGATCCGTTTTAAATTTAAAACAGTTCTATATGGTCCTTTCCTATTTCTTCTATGTCGTAGGGTTAAAACCAAAAAATATTTATTGCTTTCTTGATGTTTTCTCACGTTTTCAATAAAACCTTCTTGTAAAAGGATTTTAACAATATTTTCAGTGATGTTAGTAGATGGTATTCGAACTGTTCTTTTTTTATTCATGTCAGCATTTCGTATAGAGGTTATTATGTCAGCAATAGTGTCTTTACTCATGATAAACTAAGATTTTTGTTTCCCCCGAATTTTGATATAATCAACATGCTCTTTTTCTTTTTTTCTGAATTTTTTAATATTTATGAATTCTTTTTTTTTTTTTTTATATTTATGAATTATTAAAGATATATACGTGATAGATAAACAATTTACTAATTAATTAAATAAATTTAATCAATTTCATTCAAATACTATATTAAGGTCTTCCCCTATAATACTTCAGGTGCTAATGAAACTATTTTAGTGAAATTTAACTGTCTTAATTCCCGGGCGATCGCGCCGAAAATTCGGGTTCCTTTTGGATTTCCTTCTTGATCAATAACAACCGCAGCGTTGTCATCATATCGTATTATCATACCGTTGTCGCGTTTGAGTTCTTTACAAGTACGTACAATGACAGCTCGGACCACTTCTGATCTTTCTAGAGGTGTATTTGGTACTGCTTCCTTGATTACAGCAACAATAATGTCACCAATATGAGCATATCGTCGATTACTAGCTCCTATGATTCGAATACACATCAATTCTCGGGCCCCGCTGTTATCCGCTACATTCAAATGGGTTTGAGGTTGAATCATATCATTTTTTTATCGGTTTTTTCTTTTTCAATGCAAAGGTATAAATAAAAAAAAGAAATATTATTTGTTCAAAACAAAAAAAGAAATCTGCAATTGTTTTTTTTTTCATCCCAAAAACCCCTTTCGTTTGTTTCTACATTCCTATCCAGAAAGAATGAATTGAGTTCGTATAGGCATTTTAGATGCCGCTATTGAAATAGCCCTTCTAGCTATATTTTCTGCTACTCCGCTCATTTCATAAAGTATTCTACCGGGTTTAACGACAGCTACCCAATATTCGGGAGATCCTTTCCCCGAACCCATACGTGTTTCTGTAGGTCTTACTGTAACAGGTTTGTCTGGAAATATGCGTACCCATATTTTTCCACCGCGGCGTGCATTTCGTGTCATTGCTCGCCGCCCTGCTTCTATTTGTCTAGATGTGATCCAAGCGGGTTCAAGCGCTTGAAGAGCATATCTACCGAAGCAAATACGATTACCTCGATAAGATATTCCTTTCATTCTTCCTCTGTGTTGTTTACGGAATCTGGTTCTTTTGGGGTTATAGTTGATGGTTGTTTAGCAATTCCATCCATCTCTACTACAGAACCGGACACGAGAGTTTCTTCTCATCCAGCTCCTCGCGAATTAAACAATTTTAAATAATTAAACAAAAAAAAATACACGGTTAATAATATATGGAATCGTGGGATTCTTTGAAATTTGATCTAATCGATTATAAATTAGAAATTTTTTGTGTTTTAATATATAATTTAACACGTATTCTATTTATAGATAATGTCGTTTTGGTAGAACGCTATAATGAATCTTTATTTTGTTTTTCCTTTTATTTCGAATCGACTAAAATTTAGAAATAAAAAAAAATTCGCGGGCGAATATTTACTCTTTCAACATTCAGTTGTAAGATTAGTCTATGACATGACCTCTCAGAATAAATGAATAGGTTTCTGGTTCGTTCCGCCATCCTACTCAATGAATCATTAGGATTCGTTTTCAATAGAATCTTATGCATTCACAGGTTCTGTCGTTCCCACCACTTCTCGATTAATGATTAGGTCTGAATTTTACAACGGAGCCTCCAATTAAATTTATTCTTGAGTCAACCTTCTCAGTCTTTATTGGCTCGGGGCTCTTGATTTTTTGTTCTATGCACGGATTTGTCTAATTATGGATCAATCAGTATTGATGCTTTATTACATTCCCTTTATATGAGATGACTCATAGACCTTACATATTGGAATTCTATATCATTAATATTCTTTTTCTATCTTTCTCTCACCCTTCCATTTATCTGTATACTTTATATTGCTTTACAACCCATAATCAGATTTTTTTTGTTTGTTTATGTAAAAAAGATTTCAGTTGCTACAATGATATGACTTATATATCATATCTTGACTGGTTCTTTCTATCCAGATAACACGAAGTGATGAGTTGGTTATTAGTTCTATAGTTATCAGTTTGTACTATGGGCTGTCCATTTTTTTGAATCCCAACCCTAAAAAAACCAACGAGTCACACACTAAGCATAGCAATTATATCAAATGATTAATCGAATTTTTATTCAACCTTATAGAATTGTTCTTTTTTTTTTTTATTTATCAGAAAAAGAATGAAAGAGTTTGCCATTTTTTGTTTTATCACCAGATATAACTAAATATAAGTCAAGTAAGTTCTTATTATTCCTCGTCTACAAATATCCAAATTTTGATGCCTAATACCCCATAGATAGTTCGAACTGCATAGGAACAATAATCAATTTTAGCTCGAATGGTTTGTAGAGGAACTCTACCTTCTCGGATCCATTCAACACGTGCAATTTCTTTTCCGTCGATACGCCCTGCAATTTGTACTTGAATCCCTTTTGTACCTGCCTGTTCAGTTAATTCAATAGCTTTTTTCATTGCTTTGCGAAATGAAACTCTATTCTTTAATTGTCCGGCTATAAATTCTGCAAGAATATTGGGGTGCCCGTAAGGATTTGCAATTCTTGTAATAGCAATGTTGAGTTTTCGGTTTACACAAGTGAGTTCTTTTTGTACATACGTCTGTAATTCTTCGATTCTTCGAGTCCTGTCTTCTATTAATAACTTGGGGAATCCCATATAGATTATGACCTGAATCAAATCGATTCTTTTTTGAATCTCTATACGTGCAATTCCCTCTACATTAGAGGATATTTTCATATTATTTTGCACATAATTTTTGATACAATCTCGTATTTTTTGATCTTCTTGTAGATCCTTTGAATAATTTTTTGGTTGTGCAAACCAAAGAGAATGATGACCTTGGGTTGTACCAAGTCTGAAACCAAGTGGATTTATTTTTTGTCCCATAGTCCCCCACTACTATATATATCGTGAAACGTGACATCTGTTTGTATTTTTTTTTTATTCATTCTATTTAAGCATAACATAATATAGCGTATTTGTATTTTTTATAATATAAAATATTCTTCCTTTAAGTATTCCTCAGCTCTAATTTATAGAATTTCCTTTTATCTATTTCTTCCTCTTCATCTAAAGATATATCTTTCAATACAATAGTTATATGACAAGTGGATCTTTTTATAGGATAACCCCGTCCTCGAGCCCGGGGCTTTAATTTTTTCACAGTTGTGCCCTCGTTGACTTCGGCTTTACTAATGATTAAACTTGTTTCGTTCAAACCCTTATTGTGATTAGCATTTGCTGCTGCAGAATAAACCAATTTTAAAATGGCATAACATGCTCGATAAGGCATAAGTTCTAGTATCATAAGTGTTTCTTCATAGGACCGCCCACGAATTTGATCAATTACTCTTCTCGCTTTGTGAGCAGACATACATATATGTTGACCTAAAGTGTATACTTCTGTATATTTCTTCACCTTTCTCTTCTGTATCATAAGATTCACCTCTCATTAATGAACGATAAGCATCTATATTTTATTATTTTTTAATTAATTATTAATATTAACGACGGGATCTATTATCATTTTTCGCATGCCCCCGGAAATTTAGAGTAGGTGCAAATTCTCCCAATTTATGTCCTACCATACGATCCGTTATATAAATAGGCAAATGCTCCTTTCCATTATGGATAGCGATAGTATGCCCGATCATTGTAGGTATAATGGTAGACGCTCGGGACCAGGTTACTATTATTTCTTTTTCTGCTTTTGTGTTAAGTGTATTTATTTTTCTTAATAAATGATTTGCTACAAAAGGATTTTTTT